AATGCTAGAAAGAAAGATGTATTTTTTCAGATCGGTAGAATCGGTGGATTCAATCTCTGATGAACTAGAAAATCCGTGGGTTTCGAAAATTGAACAAAACAAAAACAAACTAAGAACTGAATTTCTAAAGAGACTTGAGACGCTAGAAAAGGGATCTCGTTGCCTAGATGTATTAACTCGATTACGTATTTATAAAACTAAAAAAGAATATTTGCTAAAAAAAAATGATCCTATCTTAAACGGTCCCTACCGCGGATCAACAAAAATAATATTTTCACCACCACTCCTTAGTGAAAATTACATAAAAAAAAGGACAGAAACTCCTTTGATAAATAAAATACATGGTCTTATTCTTGCTAGTAATTTGATAGAATTTGAAGAGATAATGAATATCTATGATAAAAAACAAAAAAAATTCTTAGTGGGAATAAAGGAAATTAGTAAAAAAATACCTCGACGGTCATACAAATTAATTGACGAGTTAGAATCCCAAGAACGCGAATATGAAACAGCCATATTAGACGACCCTGGAATGCGGTCAAGAACCGGAAGATTTATACTGGTTTTTACTATAACTGATTCGACTTATACTAATTCCGAACCAGAGCAATTTTATTTGATGCATTATTCACAAGAACCAGACTTTTGTCGAAATATAATCATAGGTTCTATACGAGCTCAAAGGCGTAAAATACCTATTTTAAAACTGTCTCAAGGAAATGTATCCTCCCCACTTTTTTTGTACAAACTTGAGAAATCAATCCTTTCTTATTTTGATATCTCTGGACTGATTAAACAAATTTTCCGAAATTGGATGAAAAAACCTAAAGAATTTGAACTTTCAGAAAAAAATGAAAAGTATAAAAGAGAAGCAACAATAGAGATCGAAATAGAAGCAGAACCTGAGAATGGTATTCTAACTCCTCAAGTAAAAAGGAGTTGTCTATTAATAATGAAATCAATTCTTCGTAAATATATTATATTACCCTTATTGATAATAGCTAAAAATATTGGCCGTATCTTATTATTTCAATTTCCCGAATGGTCCGAAGATTTTAAAAATTGGAATAAGGAAAGACATCTTAAATGTACTTATAGTGGTGTTGAACTATCCGAAAAAGACTTGCCTAAAAACTGGTTAAGTGGAGGTATTCAAATAAAAATACTATTTCCTTTCTATCTGAAACCTTGGCATACATCGAAATCTGAATTTCCTCAAATGGGTCGATTGAAAAAGAAAAAAAAAAAATATTGTTTTTTAACTGTGTGGGGGAGTCCAACCAAAAAGCCTTTTGGTTCACCCCAAAACCAACCTTCCTTTTTTGGACCCATTTTTAAAGAACTCAGAAAAAAAATGATAAAAGTGAAAACAAATTGTTTTTTAATTTTAAAAATGTTAAAAGTAAAAGAAATAAAAAACTGGATTAACACAAGTGGTCTATTTCTAAACCGACTAATAAAGGCCCCCTCAAAAAAAAATAGAATTTTTTTATTTGGGTTGAGCGAATTAGATGAATGGGGTGAAACTAAAAACGAAAAAGATTTAATAAGAAAGAAAAAATTAATTCATGAATCGCCCATTCCAACTCAATCTAAAAATTGGACAAAACATTCGCTAACAGAAATAAAAATGCAAGATTTGACTATTAGAACAAGCACAATCAGAAATCAACTAGAAAAACTACTAAAAGCCAAGAAAAAGGATTTTCGAACTTCTGAGATAAATAATAGGTTTAACAGAAAAAGGCATGCCGTAAAAAAACTAGAATTAAAAAAAATAAAAATTATTTGTCAAATAGTAAAAAAACAAATTACTGGATTAATCTTTACCTCGCAGTACTTTATCCAATTTTTTATTGAAAGAATATACATTGATATCCTCCTCGTTATTAATATAATAAGGATCAAAGGACAACTTTTTTTTCATTTTGAATCAACAAAAAAAATGGAAAAGTACACTTACAATAATGAAACAAATAAAAAAGAAAAAAAAATGGACTTTAGAAACTTTAGACAGTCCTGTTTTTATATTAGTAAGAAAAATTCAATTTTTATTTTTGACTTATCCTCTTTATCACAAGCCTATGTTGGGTATAAATTATCACAAAGCCACGTTTTTAACTTATACAACTTAAGATTAAGATCCGCACTTCAATATCATAAAACATCGCTTTTTATCAAGGATGAAATAAAGGATGATTTTGGAGTACAAGGAATATTTGATTCGGACTTAACAGATAAGAAACTTCTTACTTATGGAATAAATCAATGGAAAAGCTGGTTACAGAATCATTATCAATATAATATATCTCATATTAGATGGTCTAGATTGGTACCAAAAAAATGGAAAAATAAAAAAAATTGCCGCCCTATAAGACAAAACGCAAATAAGGATTTATTAAACTGGGATTTCTATGAAAACGATGGGTTAATTCGTTACGAAAAGGAAATTTATGATTATAGATTAAACTCATTATCAAATCACAAAGGGAATTTAAAAAAAAATTCTCGATATGATCTCTTATCATATAAATCTATTAATTATGAAAATAAGAAGACCGCATATATTTTTGTTTTACCATCAGAAGTAAAGAATAACCAAAAAATATCTTATAATTACAACACAAATAAAAGAAAACTTTTTACGCGAGGAGATACCAATTCTGTAGTCGAAAAACCTATTACAGATATGGCTAAATCGTTTTTTTATTACAGAATTATCCATTTATGTTTTAGAAAAAGGTTAGATATTGAAGCCCGGATCCAGACCAATACCACGAATACTAAGATAAGTAATTATCAACTAATTGAAGAAATCGATAAGAAGGATCTTTTTGATTTTCCTAATTACCAAACTGAGCAAACCAAAAGTATTCAAAGCTTTTTCGATTGGCTGGGACTGAACGAAGAATTTCCTATTTTGAATGAAGAACTTTGGTTCTTACCAGAATTGATACTGCTTTATAATGGATATAAACTAAAACTATGGATGATACCAATCAAATCACTTCTTTTAAATTTTAATGAAAAGAAAAGTTTGAATGAAAAAAAGAATATCGCTCTAAAGCACAAATGGAATCTTGGATCCCTTCTACTAAACCAAGAAAAAGATGTTTCCGACTATAGTGTGCAATCAGACATAAAAAAACGTATAAACGAAAGCAATCCAGAAGAAGACCTCGATTTTTTCCTAACAAGTCAGTTGCTTGTTCAATTGAGATGGTCTTTTTTTTTCAATCTAACCATAATACAAAATATCAAAGTATATTGTCTCTTGCTTAGCTTGCGAAATCCAAGAGAAAGCGCTCTATCCGCTATTCAAAGAGGAACAATAAATCTAGATATAATGCCAAGTCATACGTATGTTACAGAATGGATGCAAAGGGGAGTCTTTTTTATTGAACCTGTTCGTATGTCTATAAAAAATTCTGGACAATTTCTTATGTATCAAACCATACGGATTTCGTTAGTTCAGAAGAATTATTATCAAACTAATTCAAGCTATCGAGAAAAAGCAAAAGAGCAAAAAATTATTAGAAATAGAGACATAAACAATTCTAGTTTGCTTGTTCTTGAAACTATTTTATCGCCGAGACGTCGAAAAGAGTTAAGAATTCTAATTTCTTTCAATTCAAAAAAAACAAAAGGTATCGATCTAAATTTGGTATTCTGCAACAGACACAATGTAAAAATTTATGATCCGTTTTTAGTTGAAAGCAACCGTCTTCATAGATTAAAGTTTTTTCTTTGGCCAACTTGTCAATTAGAGGATTTAGTTTGTATGAATCGTTATTGGTTTAATACCAATACTGGGAGTTCTTTCAGTATGTTAAGAATACATATGTATCCTCAATTCTAAATGTATGAAACGCATGATAGGATAGTTTTCTATTTCGATTCTGTAACATAGTTCCCAGAAAAAAGTAAATAGACGTCGCCACGTATTGTCTTATACTCTATTCTAATACATGACTACTAATTCAATAATCTATCAATTTAGATCTATAATTCATCAAAAGAGTTTTTTTATTTAAAGTTTTATTTTTCTGTCTTTTAGGTTATGAGTTCCACCCTTTTTTCTATCTAAAAAATGAATCAAATAAAAAAAAAGAGTTGGATTATTACTTATTTGATTTTCTAAATTTGGATAAAATGAAAAAGTCCATAATAAAAAAAGTGACCAGATTAACATGTCAACCATTATTATTACTGATCCATAAAATTCATATTTTAAAAAAGTTGGAGAAGATTTGCTTTTATGTTAAAGAAGTCAGTTTCCTCAGTTATTTCCAAAAAACAAGAAAAAAAAGAAGAAACCAAGGGATCCGTTGAATTTCAAGTAGTTAATTTCACTAAGCAAATCCGAAGACTTACTTCCCATTTGGAATTGCACAGAAAAGATTATTTATCGCAGAGAGGTCTAAAGAAAATTCTGGGAAAACGTCAACGACTGCTGGCTTATTTGTCAAAAAAAAATGGAATACGTTATAAAGAATTAATTGATCGATTGGATATTCGGGAACCAAAAATTCGTTAATTTAAAGAACGAAAATGCAATTTATTGTTTATTGGATCATGAATTTTGATGAATTTCTTTTTGTTTTCTGCAATTCCTAGAAAAAAGAATCAAGCAACAACCTATGAATGTACCAATTATAAGAAATGAACTTATGATAGTAAATATGGGACCTCACCACCCATCAATGCACGGCGTTCTTCGACTCATCATTACTCTAGATGGTGAAGATGTTGTTGACTGTGAACCAATATTGGGGTATTTACACAGAGGAATGGAAAAAATTGCAGAAAATCGAACAATTATACAATATTTACCTTATGTAACTCGTTGGGATTATTTGGCTACTATGTTCACTGAGGCCATAACCGTAAATGCACCGGAACAGTTAGGGAATATTCAAGTACCTAAACGAGCCAGTTATATCAGAGTAATTATGTTAGAATTAAGTCGTATAGCTTCTCATTTATTATGGCTTGGCCCTTTTATGGCAGATATTGGTGCACAAACTCCCTTCTTCTACATTTTCCGAGAACGAGAATTAGTATATGATCTGTTCGAAGCTGCTACCGGTATGAGATTAATGCATAATTTTTTTCGTATCGGAGGAGTTGCCGCTGATTTACCGCATGGTTGGATAGATAAATGCATTGATTTCTGCGACTATTTTTTAACCGGAATTTCGGAATATCAAAAACTTATTACACGAAATCCCATTTTTTTAGAACGCGTTGAGGGAGTAGGGATTTTGAGTGGAGAAGAAGCATTAAATTGGGGTTTATCGGGTCCAATGCTACGAGCTTCCGGAATAGAATGGGATCTTCGTAAAGTTGATCATTATGAGTGTTATGACGAATTTGATTGGGAAGTCCAATGGCAAAAAGAAGGAGATTCGTTAGCTCGTTATTTAGTAAGGATCAGTGAAATCGAGGAATCTATCAAAATTATTCAACAAGCTTTGGAAGGAATTCCGGGAGGACCCTCTGAGAATTTAGAAATACGATGTTTTGATAAAGTAAGGGATTCCCGATGGAATGATTTTGATTATCGCTTCATTAGTAAAAAAGCCTCTCCTACTTTTGAATTGTCGAAACAAGAACTTTATGCGAGAGTCGAAGCCCCAAAAGGCGAATTGGGAATTTTTCTGCTAGGAGATGGGAAAATTTTTCCTTGGAGATGGAAAATTCGCCCACCGGGTTTTATCAATTTGCAAATTCTTCCTCAGTTAGTTAAAAGAATGAAATTGGCTGATATTATGACGATACTAGGTAGTATAGATATCATTATGGGAGAAGTTGATCGTTAAAATGATAATTGATACAACAGAAGTACAAGATATCAATGCTTTTTCAAAATGGGAATCCTTAAAAGAGGTGTATGAGAACATATGGATGCTTATTCCGATTTTGACTGTTATAGTGGGAATCACAATAGGTGTACTAGTAATTGTGTGGTTAGAAAGAGAAATAGCTGCGGGGCTACAACAACGTATTGGACCTGAATATGCTGGATCTTTTGGAATTCTCCAAGCTTTAGCAGATGGTACAAAACTACTTTTCAAAGAAAACCTTCTTCCAGCTAGAGGCGATACTTATTTATTCAATATCGGACCATCCATAGCAGTCATATCAATTTTATTAAGTTATTTAGTAATCCCTTTTGGCTATCATTTTGTTCTAGCCGATCTCAATATTGGTGTTTTTTTATGGATCGCCATTTCAAGTATTTCTCCGATTGGACTTCTTATGTCAGGATATGGATCGAATAATAAATATTCTTTTTTAGGTGGTTTACGGGCTGCTGCTCAATCGATTAGTTATGAAATACCATTAACTCTATGCGTGTTATCAATATCTCTACGTGCGCGTCGTTGAAACATTTTCCCTATTTTCCTTTTCTTTTCGTTAGAAAGAAATTGCCTGAATTAAAGAAATCGCTTTTTTTTTCTTCATTAACCCGACTGATGAACACAAGCAGATAGTTCTATGAGTGAAAGAAAACAGCTTCTAAATTTGCAGTAAAAATAGTAAGTCTCATTTCCTATGTATAAGGATTAAACATAAGTAAACATAAGTAATTCACACTGTTTATCCCAAGATCGGTTGATTGATCATCCTGACTTGAAGCGGGTTTAAAATAACAAACAACTTTATGGGTTTTTCACTATTGTTTGTATGTATTACCATAAGAGTGAGTTGAGAAAAAATGAGTGGGTGGTTAGAAATACCAAGGTACACAAAGGATTAGTAATAGAGATTATGCAAATTATACAAAAAAGCATTTCCGCATAAAAGGAAGACTCATTGGGGTTTTAAGTTGGTAGAAATGATCCGGTAGTACTTCCCACGATTCCGATCCAGAGTATGCCCCTATCCACTGAAAAAACTATCAGGAACGAAAGAATCCTTTTTGAAAAGACCCCCCTTTTTCTGTTTTTGAAAAAGAAGAAAACGAAGAATAGGAACGAACAAAATAGAAAGAGTGCAATTCCAATAAAAAAGATCACTCTTTTTTATTCTTTCTTTAATATAGTTCTATTCATAGGGATAAAAGCCCTGTAATAAGTGCTGAAGTAATGTAAAATGTAATTTTTTTTCGTAATCGAAAATGCTGGGTTGAAATATTTATATATTACTAAAAGGAGTATTTTATTGACGGATTAAGTTATTACTCAAAAAAATATTGAAATTTTTGAATTAAAGTAAAAGGAAAGGATGAGATTAATTCAGAAATACTTTTTTATAGCAGACGGAATTACATTGGACTAATTCGGGGCTTTTCAATATATTTTGACTCTATCTAGCATAAAAGTATATCACGTTAAATAATACTAACCTGGTCCTTAAATTTATTTAGGCTCCTAGAGGAGCCGTATGAGGTGAAAATCTCATGTACGGTTCTGTAATAGCGATAGTAACAGTAATGTTATCACCGACTATGATTATCTAATAGTTCAAGTACAGTTGATATAGTTGAAGCACAGTCAAAATATGGTTTGTGGGGATGGAATTTGTGGCGTCAACCTATAGGTTTTATCATTTTTCTAATCTCTTCCCTAGCAGAATGTGAGAGGTTACCCTTCGATTTACCAGAAGCCGAAGAAGAATTAGTAGCAGGTTATCAAACAGAATATTCAGGTATCAAATTTGGTTTATTTTTTGTTGCGTCCTATCTAAATCTATTAGTTTCTTCATTTTTTGTAATAGTTCTTTACTTAGGCGGTTGGAATTTCTCTATTCCATATCTATTTGTTCCTGAACTTTTTGAAAAAGCAGGAGGAGTCTTTGGAACAATCATTAGTATTTTGATTACATTAGTTAAAACTTATTTGTTTTTGTTCATTCCTATTACAACAAGATGGACTTTACCTAGGCTGAGAATGGACCAATTATTAAATCTTGGATGGAAATTTCTTTTACCTATTTCTCTCGGTAATTTATTATTAACAACTTCTTTCCAACTCCTTTCACTCTAACCACGCGAGTCTATATTTAGACTTATCTCAAACAAGAGAAGGAAACAACCATCAAATTATTCATAGCTATTCACGATATGTTCCCTATGGTAACTGGGTTCATCAATTATGGTCAACAAACAGTACGAGCTGCAAGGTACATCGGTCAAGGTTTTATGATTACTTTATCCCACGCAAATCGTTTACCTGTAACGATTCAATATCCTTATGAGAAATTGATTCCATCAGAACGTTTCCGTGGTCGAATTCACTTTGAATTTGATAAATGCATTGCTTGTGAGGTATGTGTTCGCGTATGCCCTATAGATTTACCTGTTGTTGATTGGAAACTACAAACTAGGATCCGAAAGAAACAATTGCTTAATTACAGTATTGATTTTGGAATCTGTATATTTTGTGGTAATTGCGTTGAGTATTGCCCCACAAATTGTTTATCAATGACTGAAGAATATGAGCTTTCTACATATGATCGTCACGAATTGAATTATAATCAAATTGCTTTGGGTCGTTTACCATTGGCATTAATTGACGATTACACAATTCGAACAATTTTGAATTCGCCTCAAATAAAAAATGGCTAAACCCCTTTTTAGGAAAAATTGAGAATTACTAATGTAATCTTTTGATCTAAAGTAAAAGTAAAGGAATTTTTTTTGAACTTCCGAATTGAACTTCAAAAAAAGAATGAGATTGGTCCAATTGTTGGACCTATATCAATACACATCTATTCTTTCAATTAAAAATCTATCCCGGATAATTTTACTTTTTCCTGGTCCGATCACTAAGGTCATGAAACATTTCTTTTTTTTATTTCTTTTTTCTATTATATATAATGGATTTACCGGGACCAATACATGATTTTCTTTTAATCTTTCTGGGATCAGGTCTTATATTAGGAGGTCTAGGAGTAGTATTATTTACTAATCCAATTTATTCCGCCTTTTCATTGGGATTAGTTCTTGTTTGTATATCCTTATTCTATATGTCATCAAATTCCCATTTTATAGCTGCTGCCCAACTTCTTATTTATGTGGGAGCTATAAATGTTTTAATCATTTTTGCTGTGATGTTTATTAATGGTTCAGAATATTACAAAGATTTCCAGTTTTGGACTGTTGGAGATGGAGTTACTTCAGTGCTTTGTACAAGCATTTTTTTTTCACTAATTACTACTATTCCAGATACGTCATGGTACGGGATTATTTGGACTACAAGATCAAACCATATTATAGAACAGGATTTGATAAGTAATAGTCAACAAATTGGGATTCATTTATCAACAGATTTTTTTCTTCCATTTGAACTCATTTCACTAATTCTTTTATTTGCTTTGATAGGTGCAATTGCGGTAGCTCGTCAGTAATAAAGCTTTCGAACGTTCCTAAGACATGCTTTTAATTCAATCTATTACCTCTTCTCAATATTACTAATGTCCTTGTTCCGTGCTTTTTAAATTCTAGTCAATAGAAGAAGTTGAGTTGTTGAAATGAATCAAGATTGATAAGGAGTCGGTCAATGATGCTCGAATATGTACTTATTTTGAGTGCCTATTTATTTTCTATCGGTATCTATGGATTGATCACGAGCCGAAATATGGTTAGAGCCCTTATGTGTCTTGAACTTATCCTAAATGCAGTTAATATAAACTTCGTAACATTTTCTGATTTTTTTGATAGCCGCCAATTAGTAGGAGATATTTTCTCCATTTTTGTCATAGCTATTGCAGCCGCTGAAGCAGCTATCGGACTAGCAATTATTTCCTCAATTTATCGTAATAGAAAATCAACTCGCACCAATCAAGCAAATTTGTTGAATAAATAATATGCATTCAAAAATGTGAATCTTTATCAACTCCAATAAAAACATTATTATTCAGTAAGTCCAATTAGAATTAGTATGTATGATATTAAATATAGGTTCATATTCCTGTTTATGAGGATGTACTAAATAAAAGTATCTTGACTCTTTTGCATAAGCTGATCCATAAATAAATTTTGTATAAAAATTTTGGTAAATCATTGATTCATCTGATATCTAAAGACATGCTTCATGTACAAGTTTATTAGATTGAAAATTTATGACGTTCAAACATTTAGATATTCAATGTCACATTCAGTAAAGATTTATGATACATGTATAGGATGTACTCAATGTGTTCGAGCCTGCCCCACAGATGTATTAGAAATGATACCGTGGGACGGGTGTAAAGCTAAACAAATAGCATCCGCTCCAAGAACAGAAGACTGTGTTGGTTGTAAACGATGTGAATCCGCCTGTCCAACGGATTTCTTGAGTGTTCGAGTTTATTTATGGCATGAAACAACTCGTAGCATGGGTCTAGCTTATTGATACGTTCAATAAAATAGCACTAATCCAGTTTTTACCGACAAAAACCCGTGCTTAAAATACTATATATTTTCCATTCCTTTTTTTTTAGTACGGGTGTTTTATGGTCTAAGTGTAGCTTATCTTTACCATGAACTTTTTTCCTTGGTTAACACTAATTGTAGCTTTTCCTATATCTGCAGGTTCTTTAATTTTCTTTCTCCCTCAGAAAGGAAATAAAATTATTAGGTGGTACACTATATGTATATGTATCTTAGAACTCCTTCTAATGACCTATGCATTCCGTTATTATTTTCGATTCGACGATCCTTTAATACAACTGGCAGAAGAGTATAAATGGATCCGCTTTTTTTCTTTTTACTGGCGATTAGGAATAGATGGACTTTCTATAGGACCCATTTTATTAACGGGATTTATTACTACTTTAGCGACTTTAGCGGCTTGGCCAGTTACTCGAGATTCACGATTTTTCCATTTCTTGATGTTAGCAATGTATAGTGGCCAAATAGGATCGTTTTCTTCCCGAGACCTTTTACTTTTTTTCATCATGTGGGAGTTAGAATTAATTCCTGTTTATTTACTTGTATCCTTATGGGGAGGAAAAAAACGTCTATATTCAGCTACCAAGTTTATTTTGTATACTGCAGGAGGTTCCATTTTTCTGTTAATGGGAGTTCTGGGTATGGGTTTATATGGTTACAATACACCAACATTCAATTTTGAAATATTAGCTAATCAATCCTATCCTGTGGCATTGGAAATACTATTCTATATTTTATTTCTTATTACTTTTGCTGTCAAATTACCGATTTTACCCCTACATACCTGGTTACCCGACACCCACGGGGAAGCACATTACAGTACTTGTATGCTTCTAGCTGGAATTTTATTAAAAATGGGAGCATATGGGTTGGTTCGGATCAATATGGAATTATTACCTCACGCTCATTCGATATTTTCTCCATGGTTGATAATAGTGGGTACGATCCAAATAATCTATGCAGCGTTAACATCTCTTGGCCAACGTAATTTAAAAAAACGAATAGCCTATTCTTCTGTATCTCATATGGGTTTCATAATTATAGGAATTGGCTCTATTACTGATACAGGTCTCAACGGAGCTCTTTTACAAATAATCTCTCATGGCTTTATTGGTGCTGGGCTTTTTTTCTTGGCAGGAACGGGGTATGATCGAATACGTCTTGTTTATCTTGATGAAATGGGTGGGATAGCCATCTTAATGCCCAAAATATTCACGATGTTCAGTCTATTATCGATGGCTTCTCTTGCATTACCGGGCCTGAGTGGTTTTGTTGCGGAATTGATAGTTTTTTTTGGACTAATTACTAGTCAAAAATATCTTTTAATGACAAAAATACTAATTACTTGTGTAATGGGAATGGGAATGATATTAACTCCTATTTATTTATTATCTATGTTACGCCAGATGTTCTATGGCTATAAGCTATTTAATGTTCCAAATTCGTTTTTTTTTGATTCGGGACCGCGAGAATTATTTGTTTCGATCTCCATCTTGCTACCCATAATAGGTATTGGTATTTACCCAGATTTTGTTTTTTCATTATCAGTTGATAAGGTTCAAGGTATTTTATGTAAGTATTTTTTATCGATAATTTTTGTATAAAAAAATTTTGACTTATTAACTCATTAATAGCAAAAGAATTGTAACTGGATCTATTTAGATTTTGTGAGAGCCATTTGAATCAATACAATACTTGATTCAAACGGCTCTTGATGACTTCAACTAAGATTTCTTAGATCAACTAAGATTTCTTAGATTTGTATTTATCTATGCCATTTTCTATCTCTAATCGGTAGGCCTTTTTTTATTCAAGGAGATGTTAATTGAAATGAACCATAACTATGTAGCCCTATTCCTAAGAGATTGATCCCAAAATAGCATATCCAAATTAGAAAAAAGCCCATAGAAGCTACAATTGCAGAATTTGCAACTTTCATATTTGTATTTGTTCGAGTATGTAAATAAATCGCAAATATAGTCCACGTAATAAAGGCCCAAGTTTCTTTTGGGTCCCAATTCCAATATGATCCCCAGGCCTCATTAGCCCAGACTGCTCCGGAAAGAAGTCCTATAGTTAAAAAGATAAACCCTAGACTAATAACACGATAACTCCAATGATCTAATTGTTGAATGAATTGGGATCGGTAATAATTTTTAGCAGAATCAAAGAAGGTGCTTGGTAAAACATTCCTTCTTTGATTCATGTATTGCATCTGACCAAAGTAAAATAACTCAGTAAAAAAAAAATGGCTGTTAGCAAAAAATGGGATATCTTTTCTAAATGTAATGACTAGAAGAGATACTGATAATAATGATCCACATAAAAGAGCTGCATAACCCAATAACATCATACTTACATGCATCATTAACCACTGGGATTGGAGAGCAGGTACTAATATTGTGGATTGATGCATTTCAGTTAACAGACTTGAAATAGCAAATCCTTGAGTAAAAAGAGCACTTGGTGCAGTGATTACGCATAAGTTTTTTTTTTTTAAATATGGAAACATATGAATAATCGATAAACTCCAAGAAAGGAAAATTAATGATTCACATAAATCACTTAATGGAAAATGTTGTGAATAAACCCAACGGATAATTAATAATCCTGTTATACAGAAAAAAATAGCTATTAGACCTCTTTCAGACGAATTAGAGAGTCCTATCATTTCATCGACTACTAAGCTTATGAAATAAATTGTAATTACAATTGAAACAAGGGAAAAAGAAATATGAGTTAGTATATGTTCTACAGTAAAAAATATCATAGCAATTTTAAAAATTTTAAAAATAAAGTATCGGAATTGAATTCATTATAGGACTTATTGTATCTCTTTTAGACTTAGTGTATTTCTTTTAGAAGAGAATGTGCCGCCACTCGGATTCGAACCGAGATGCTCAAGCACTGCTTCCTAAGAGCAGCGTGTCTACCAATTTCACCATAGCGGCTTACTTAAAATGATAATAAGCTATTATTATTCAAGTGTCGAGATTTAATGAGTTAATTAAATGTTCTGAGCTTTTTTTAATAAATGCTCAAATTATTCAACTTAATAAACTTAGTAGTGAGGTTTTTTCAGGTCTTTTATGCTCTCCATTGTTGTATTTGTAACTAAAAGGTGCTACCTCCTATCTTACGAAATCATAAAAAAGATTGTGCGAAAGTTAAAGGTGTAGATGGGGGAAATCAAAATCCCCACCAGAGAGAAGGTTTCAACGAGTTTATTTTGAGTATGTTTTATCATTTCCGAGGTGGGGATTTTGATTTCGCAACAAAATGCTTTTAGGATTTTTTATACCATATAGACTAGTCAATTTGTAGTCCTATTTTACACTAAATTAATATTTGTCCTATTCCCATTATTGGAATCATTTATTATTTAGGTGTCGGTACAACAAAACTTTTTGAATTACCAGTAGAAAGGGATTTGGCTAATGAAAAGGCTTTTAACGCTGCCCAATACCCCTTTCTTTTCCACAAACTTTTATGAATACGCTTTTTTGCCAGAGAAGTACGTTTTTTTGGAACTGCCATTCAAAATTTAAGAGGTTTTTCAATAATATCGTTGGATGTGAAAGACATCTATTGTTCAAAACGAATTCTTCTTCATTATCTATCTATCCATAGATGATACGCTACTAACCTCATAAAAAAATCAATCATAGGTATATTAAAATGACAAAAAATCTTATAGGTGAAAAGATAGGTTTAAGTTACTAAAATGAAAAAAGAAGCAGCTTCTATTTCTATCTCAATTTCTTTTAGGCATTTATACATGGAATCAAATTAATTTAATTTATGAACCCAACTTTGATCTAAAAATTAATGTAAATATCCAGTTTCTTATTAAGTTTCTTATTAATTGTCCAAATTCAAAGAAAGAATATACATAATTTTCATTTTTCTTTTATTTTAAAACGAAGTATTCCGTTTTCACAAATAAGTTCCCTATGTTATTTGACCAATTTGCACTTCTTGATTTGCATATTTGATTTGAAGTATTGAACTGAGAATAATTCAGAATACAAATTTTTTAATTCTTACCTATCTTAATTTTTTTTTTTTACAATTAGATAGGATCTGGTGAATGAGAAATCATTTTGAAATTGAAAGAAAAAAATTTTTTATGGAACATACAGATCAATATGCATGGATCATACCTTTCCTTCCACTTCCAGTTCCTATGGTAATAGGACTAGGGCTTATCTTTTTTCCGACGGCAACAAAAAGTCTTCGACGTATGTGGTCTTTTCCTAGTGTTTTCTTGTTAAGTATAGTTATGATTTTTTCAGCCGACCTAGCTATTCAACTAATAAATAGAAGTTCTATTTATCAATATATATCGTCTTGGACCATCAATAATGATTTTTCTTTAGAGTTTGGCTATTTGATCGATCCACTTACTTCTATTATGCCAATATTAATCACTACTATCGGAGTTATGGTTCTTATTTATAGTGATAATTATATGTTTCATGATCAAGGATACTTGAGATTTTTTGCTTATATGAGCTTTTTCAATGCATCCATGTTGGGATTAGTTACCAGTTCGAATTTGATACAAATTTATCTTTTTTGGGAATTTGTTGGAATGTGTTCTTATCTATTAATAGGTTTTTGGTTTACACGACCCCTTGCCGCAAATGCTTGCCAAAAAGCATTTGTGACTAACCGTATCGGGGATTTTGGTTTATTATTAGGAATTTTAGGTCTTTATTGGCTAACAGGTAGTTTCGAATTTCGAGACTTGTTCGAAATATTCAATAACGTAATTTCTACTAATGAGGTGCATTTTGTATTTGGAACTTTATGTGTCTTCCTATTATTTTCTGGTGCAGTTGCTAAATCTGCTCAATTTCCCCTTCATGTATGGTTACCCGATGCTATGGAGGGTCCTACTCCTATTTCAGCTCTTATCCATGCTGCTACTATGGTGGCAGCGGGAATCTTTCTTGTAGCTCGCCTTTTTCCCCTTTTCCTAGTGATACCTTCTATAATGAATTTTATATCTTTGCTAAGTATAATAACCATATTATTAGGAGCTACTTTAGCTCTTGCTCAAAACGATATTAAAAGAAGTTTAGCCTATTCTACAATGTCTCAATTGGGGTATATGATGTTAGCTTTAGGTATGGGGTCTTATCGAACGGCTTTGTTTCATTTGATTACTCATGCTTATTCGAAAGCATTATTGTTTTTAGGATCCGGATCAATTATTCATTCAATGGAGCCTATTGTTGGATATTCTCCAAATAAAAGTCAAAATATGGTTTTTATGGGTGGTTTAATAAAATATATGCCAATTACAAAAACTTCTTTTTTTTTAGGTACACTTTCTCTATGTGGTATTCCACCTCTTGCTTGTTTTTGGTCCAAAGATGAAATTCTTAATGATAGTTGGTTATATTCACAGATTGTTGGAATACTAGCTTGCTCCACGGCCGGATTAACTGCATTTTATATGTTTCGAATCTATTTATTAACTTTTGAAGGACATTTAAACATTAACTTTCAAAATTATAGTGGAAAAACAAGTAGTTTGGCCTATTCCATATCTTTATGGGGTAAAGAAAGAAAAAAAACGAAAAAAAAACAAATGAGTTTATTAACGTTATTACCAATCAATAATAATGCTAGTACTTCTTTTCTTTCGACAAACACATGTCGAATTAATAATAATGTAACCCGACCCTTTATGACTCTTACCCATTTTGATAGTACAAAGACATTATCCTATCCTCATGAAGTAGATAATACTATGTTATTCCCGCTGCTTCTATTGGTTTTATTTACTTTTGTTGTTGGATTCATCGGGATTCCTTTCACTCAAGAAGGAAAAGATTTGGATATATTATCCAAATGGTTAAATTCATCTATAAATCTTTTACAGAAAAATTTTTCGAATTCTTTTGATTGGTATGAATTTGTTACAAATGCAACTTTTTCCGTCAGTATAGCCTTTTTTGGAATATTTATCGCTTTTCTTTTATATAAACCTGTTTATTCATCTTTCAAAAATTTGAATTTAATTAATTCATTAAAAATAAAAATTCCTCTGAAACTTGTATTTTTAGGAGAAAAAATAATATATAGCCTATATACTTGGTCATATAATCGTGGTTACATAGATTTTTTTTATAAAACATTTTTAACTACTAGGATACAAGGATTAGCTGAATTTGCTCATTTTTTTGATAGGCGGATAGTTGATGGAATTACGAATGGAGTTGGTATTCTAAGTTTCTTTATAGGGGAAGTACTAAAATATATAGGTAATGGACGGATTTCTTCTTATCTTTTCTTATATTTATTGTATTTACTAATTTATTTTCTTTTTTTTTAAGTATTTCTAACTTCGAAGTTTCTTGATTCCCATACAGATAATAAGTTTCATAAACTGGGCTATTTTGATAGCATGTCTCTTTAAAGTGAAAGTGAAATTCATCCTTTGTTTTTTCTTTTCCGTTCACTCGGATCTCTTCCGTTTCATCGATTTTGTCCGGATCCTCCTTTTCTTCCGAAAAAAGGGAAGGAGAAGGGTCTTCTTCGGTGGATCCCTCTTGTTCCTCTTTAGTCCACTTCGTTTCGGAAGTTTTTTCTATTTCTACATCTGTTTCTTCTCTGCTTTCCCCCCTTTCTTCCGTTACTGAGGTTTCTTTGAGAACCATGGATGACGGTATTCTGCCTAAATAGTAGACACAGGTAATAAATAAGAAAATACTAAAGATTCGAGCCATAGAATTTATCACTTCTGACACAAGGTACTTATTAGATCGAATAAGTACATTAGATCTAATAGAGTGATTTTGCCGTATCCAGACTAATACCAACCCAACCCATTTCATGAATAAAACGTGACCAATTAACCAACCAACAAAACTACTTGTTACAAATAACATCTTGTTGTTGCATCGAAACATATAAATGTTGACTAATCTGGCTAACATTGAACTTGGTAAAAGAAAATAGTTGAATAATTGAAAAATGAGATTATTCAGGAATACACATTGAATGCTGAGATTACGCATTGAATTTCTGTTAGTAGATCTAGAATCAAAAAAGTGTTTTTGATTGTTCCAGAAGAAATGAAACAAAAGATGGGGGAGAGCTAGGACAGTT